AATTCCCTCTAAAGGGTGGTTAGTCCAAGACGCAGAACAACAAAGTTTTATTTTGGAGAAACACTATCAGTATGGGAATATACACGCGGTAGAAAAATTACGCCAATCCATTGAGATATGGTATGCTACAAGTGAATATTTGAGACAAGAAATGAATCCTAATTTTCGGATAACTGATCCTTCTAATCCAGTATATCTAATGTCCTTTTCAGGAGCTCGAGGAAACGCATCTCAGATACACCAATTAGTAGGTATGAGAGGATTAATGTCGGATCCCCAGGGACAAATGATTGATTTACCCATTCAAAGCAATTTACGCGAAGGACTTTCTTTGACAGAATATATAATTTCCTGCTATGGAGCCAGAAAGGGAGTTGTCGATACTGCTGTACGAACATCAGATGCAGGATACCTGACACGTCGACTTGTTGAAGTAGTTCAACACATTATTGTACGTAGAACAGATTGTGGCACTATCAGAAGTATTTCCGTAAGTCGTCAAAATGGGATGACAGAAAAAATTTTTGTCCAAACATTAATTGGTCGTGTATTAGCGGATGATATATATGTCGGTCTACGGTGCCTTGCCACCCGAAATCAAGATATTGGAATTGGACTTGTTAATCGATTCATAACCTTTCGAGCACAACCAATATATATTCGAACCCCCTTTACTTGCAGGAGTACATCTTGGATCTGTCAATTATGTTATGGCCGGAGTCCCACTCATGGCGACCTGGTCGAATTGGGAGAAGCCATAGGCATTATTGCGGGTCAATCCATTGGCGAACCAGGAACTCAACTAACATTAAGAACTTTTCATACCGGTGGAGTATTCACAGGCGGTACCGCCGAACATGTACGAGCTCCTTCTAATGGAAAAATCAAATTCAATGAGGATTTGGTTCATCCCACACGTACCCGTCATGGGCATCCCGCCTTTCTATGTTCTATAGACTTGTATGTAATTATTGAGAGTGGGGATATTCTACATAATGTGAATATTCCACCAAAAAGTTTGATTTTAGTTCAAAATGATCAATATGTGGAATCAGAACAAGTGATTGCTGAGATTCGCGCCGGAACGTCCACTTTTCATTTTAAGGAGAAGGTCCGAAAACATATTTATTCTGAATCAGAAGGAGAAATGCACTGGAGTACCGATGTTCACCATGCACCGGAATATACCTATGGGAATGTTCATCTATTACCGAAAGCAAGTCATTTATGGATATTAGCAGGCGGTCCGGGGGGATCCAGTATCGTGTCGTTTTCTCTCCACAAGGATCAAGATCAAATGAATCCTCGTTCCTTTTGTGTCGAAGAAAAATATATGTCTGAACTTTCAATGACTAATGATCGAATACGACATAAATTGTCGGATACTTCCGGTAAAAAATATAGGGAAATTTTTGAATATTCAAGACCTGATCGAACGGGATTCACTGGCCGTTGGGATTTCATATACCCCTCTATTATCGAAGAAAATTCTTATTTCTTGGCGAAAAAACGAAGAAACAGATTCACCATTCCATTACAATATTATCCAGAACGAGATAAAGAACTAATACCCTGTTTTGGTATTTCGATTGAAATACCAAAACAGGGTATTTTACGTAGAAATAGTATTTTTGCTTATTTTGATGATCCGCGATACGGAAGAAACAGTTCTGGAATTACTAAATACGGTACCGTAGAGGCCAATTCAATCATAAAAAAAGAGGACTTGATTGAATATCGAGGATCAAAAGAATTTAGCCCGAAATGTCAAATGAAAGTGGATCGGTTTTTTTTCATTCTCGAGGAAGTGCATATCTTACCTGAATCCTCGTTCATAATGGTTCGGAACAATAGTATCATTGGAATAAATACACCACTCACTTTAAATACAAGAAGCCAAGTAGGCGGATTAGTCCGAATGGAGCGAAAAAAAAAATATATTGAACTGAAAATCTTTTCCGGAGATATTTATTTTCCCGGAGAGATAGATAAGATATCCAGGCATAGCGGCATTTTGATACCGCCGGAAACGGAAAAAAAAAATTCTAAAGAATCCAAAAACTGGAAAAATGGGATTTATGTCCAACGGATCACACCTAAAAAAAAAAAGTATTTTGTTTCGGTTCGACCCGTAGTTACATATGAAATATCCGATGGGATAAATTTAGCAACACTTTTCCCTCAGGATCTCTTGCGGGAAAAAGATAATGTTCAACTTCGAGTTGTCAATTATATCCTTTATGGAAATGGCAAGTCAATTCGAGGAATTTCTCACACAAGTATTCAATTAGTTCGGACTTGCTTAGTATTGAATTGGGACCAAGAACAAAATGGTTCTAGAGAAGAGATTCATGTTTCCTTTGTTGAGGTAAGGGCAAATGATCTAATTCGCGATTTCCTAAGAATGGAATTTGTCAAGTCCGCGATTTCGTATACCGGAAAAAGGTATGATAGGTCAAACTTAGGATTGATTTCTAATAATAGATTAGATCACACCAATATCAACCCTTTTTATTCCAAGGCGGAGATTCGATTACTTACCCAACATCAAGGTACTGCTGGTATTGGTACATTGTTGAATCAAAATAAGGAATACCAATCTTTGATAATTTTGTCATCGTCCAATTGCTCTCAAATTGGTCCATTCAACGGTTCGAAATATAACAACAATATGAAAAAGAAATCGGATCCCATAATCCCAATTATGGATTTGTTGGGTCCCGTAGGTACTATTCTACCTAAAATTAAAATAGCCAAATTTGATTCATCTTATCATTTAATAACTTATAACCAGATCCTGTTAAAGACATATTTGCTCCTTGAAAATTTTAAACAGACTTTTCAATTTCAAGTACTTCAAGTACTTAAATACTGTTTAATAGATGAAAATCGTAGGATTTATAATCCCGATCCATACAGTAACATCATTTTGAATCCATTCCATTTGAGTTGGTGTTTTCTCCATCACGATTATTGGGAAGAGACATCTACAATAATTAGGCTTGGACAATTTCTTTGTGAAAATGTATGTCTATTCAAAGAAGAACCACGCGTTAAAAAATCTGGTCAAATTCTAATTGTTCATGTTGACTCCTTAGTTATAAGATCAGCTAAGCCCTATTTGGCCACTCCTGGAGCAACTGTTCATGGCCATTATGGGGAAATCCTTTATGAGGGAGATACGTTAGTTACATTTATATATGAAAAATCAAGATCGGGTGACATAACGCAAGGCCTCCCAAAAGTGGAACAAATTTTAGAAGTGCGTTCCATTGATTCCATATCGACGAACCTAGAAAGGAGAGTAGAAGATTGGAACGAGCGTATACCAAGAATTCTTGGAATCCCCTGGGGATTCTTGATTCGAGCCGAGCTAACCATAGCCCAAAGTCGTATTTCTTTGGTTAATAAAATCCAAAAGGTTTATCGATCCCAGGGGGTACAGATCCATAATAGACACATAGAGATTATTGTACGTCAAGTAACATCAAAAGTGTTGGTTTCAGAAGATGGAATATCTAATGTTTTTTTACCTGGGGAGTTGGTCGGATTGTTGCGAGCAGAACGAGCGGGGTGTGCTTTGGACGAAGCGGTCTCTTATCGGGCAATCCTATTGGGAATAACGAGGGCTTCCCTGAATACTCAAAGTTTCATATCCGAAGCAAGTTTTCAAGAAACCGCTCGAGTTTTAGCAAAAGCTGCTCTACGGAGTCGTATTGATTGGTTGAAAGGCCTGAAAGAGAACGTTGTTCTGGGGGGTATTATACCTGTTGGTACCGGATTCAAAAAATTGGTGCACCGCTCAAGGAAAGACAGGAATTTTTATTTGGAAATCAAAAGAAAGAATATATTCGACTTGGAAATGCGAGATACTTTGTTACACCATAGAGAATTATTTTGTTCTGATGCCCCAAACAATTTCCATGAAACAAGTTTCCATGAGACACCAGAACAATTATTTGCGCGATTTCATGATTACTAAGAACGGATTCTTTTTTTTTTACTATCTTTTACTTTTAATTATATGGTCGAGTATTTATTTGGTAATAAATAAATAAAGAAAAAAAAAGAAATTAAAAAAAATTAATGGTTCGGGCCGTGTATCAACGGGCAATTCCTGGTAAAAAGTTCCCTCGGAACAATTTTTTATTTCATGGTATCTCGTCTTTTTTTTTGGTAAAAAAAGGAAATGCGTAGAAAAATGACAAGAAGATATTGGAACATAAATTTGGAAGAGATGATGGAGGCGGGAGTTCATTTTGGTCATGGTACTAAGAAATGGAATCCTAAAATGGCCCCATACATCTCCGCAAAGCGTAAGGGTATTCATATTACAAATCTCACGAGAACGGCTCGTTTTTTATCGGAAGCCTGTGATTTAGTTTTTGATGCAGCAAGTAGGGGAAAAACCTTCTTAATTGTTGGTACAAAAAATAAAGCAGCGGATTCAGTAGCATTAGCTGCAATAAGGGCCCGGTGTCATTATGTTAATAAAAAATGGCTAGGTGGTATCTTAACGAATTGGTCCACTACGGAAACGAGACTTCAAAAGTTCAGGGACTTAAGAGCAGAACAAAAGATGGGGAAACTCAACCGTCTTCCAAAAAGAGATGCAGCAATGTTGAAGAGAAAATTATATGCCTTGCAAACATATCTTGGTGGAATCAAATATATGACGGGGTTGCCTGATATTGCGATCATCATTGATCAGCAAGAAGAATATACGGCTCTTCGAGAGTGTGTAATTTTGGGGATTCCGACGATTTGCTTAATCGATACAAATTGTGATCCCGATATCGCAGATATTTCAATTCCAGCCAACGACGATGCTATAGCTTCAATCCGATTGATTCTTAACAAATTAGTATCCGCAATTTGTGAGGGGCGTTCCAGCTATATTAGAAATCGTTGATTATTTGATTATGATTAAGAATAATAAGATTTAGTTCATTTTTGGAGAACTTTATGGGATCGGTTACTATTAATTACTAATTATTATTAAAAAAAAAATATATATATAAAAAGAAATAGAAAAAAAAAAGAGAAGAAGTACAAACAAAGGACAAAAAAGTACTTGGGAATATTGATATTATGATCTTATGTGATTTCTTGGTATCCTAAATATACGATTAATGATTCAAGTTAGTGAGTTGAGAAAGAGATGGTTGAATCAAAACTTTTTAAGTTCAATTTCTATCAGAGGACAATATGAATGTTATACCATGTTCCATTAAAACACTCAAAGGGTTATACGATATGTCGGGTGTAGAGGTAGGCCAACATCTCTATTGGCAAATAGGGGGTTTACAAATCCACGCTCAAGTACTTATCACTTCTTGGGTCGTAATTGCTATCATATTGGGTTCAGTCGTCATAGCTGTTCGGAATCCACAAACCATTCCGAACAACGGTCAGAATTTTTTTGAATATGTTCTTGAATTTATTCGAGACTTGAGCAAAACTCAGATCGGAGAAGAATATGGTCCTTGGGTTCCCTTTATTGGAACTATGTTCCTATTTATTTTTGTTTCTAACTGGTCGGGTGCTCTTTTACCTTGGAAAATCATACAGTTACCTCATGGGGAGTTAGCTGCGCCCACAAATGATATAAATACTACTGTTGCTTTAGCTTTACTCACGTCAATCGCATATTTTTATGCGGGTCTTACCAAAAAAGGATTGGGTTATTTCGGGAAATACATTCAACCAACCCCAATACTTTTACCAATTAACATCCTAGAGGATTTCACAAAACCTTTATCTCTTAGTTTTCGACTTTTCGGGAATATATTGGCCGATGAATTAGTAGTTGTTGTTCTTGTTTCTTTAGTTCCTTCAGTAGTTCCTATACCTGTCATGTTTCTTGGATTATTTACAAGTGGTATTCAAGCTCTTATTTTTGCAACGCTAGCCGCGGCTTATATAGGGGAATCCATGGAGGGTCATCACTGACTAGCTTTCAAAATAGTTTTTTTTTATTAAGCATTAAGCTCGTTCCAATTCATTTCATGCATATAATTTAATTGGTTGTAAAACATAATAAATACGTAGGACTATAGGACTCACAGCTGTATAGGACTCACAGCTGTAGGAGAAAGAGTGGACGATATTACAGAATTGTAAAAAAAAAAATGGGTTGGAAAGGTGATACTAGATATCGGTACTGCCCATAAGTAATATCTATAAATAAGTATGTAATGTCTATAAGTCCAGCCCCCACCTGGTCTATGCTTCAAGGCATAATTCCGGAATCCTATTTCCTATTTTATATCATATATTTTTAAAATTAATATAAGGTACGTTATGAAATAGGAAAGAAACAAGGGTATATGTGATATTAGAGTGATATTCTATATTATGTGGTACTATCTATCATAGTAGGTTATTATGATAATCATCATATATATACTATCCTAATTCTATTAGTATTAGATCTTTACTATTTATTTTTTATTTTTATTTTATATTTTGATTTTATTATATATAGTTCTAATTTATTATACATTCTATCTATTCATTAGATGTTATATTAAAACACATAGATGTTATAATAGAACATAACTTTTTAATTTAATCAAAATACAAATTCTCAAAATAGAAAAAATAGAAATTGATTCTAATTACAATGATTGTGGAAAAAAAGAAACTTAAACTAAATCAAAAAGAACCGGAGATTGAATAAAAGATTGGTTCGAAACAAAGAAACGGAATAACGGGAACCATATTCATATGGATTTTTAAAAATCCATGAATCCCGGGCGGAAACTAAAAACGAAATTGTTCTGAGGATTCAGTTCAGCAATTCAGTAATATTATTATTTTATTTCAATTCGGAGTTTTTAGTTACTTCTACCGTTATCTCTTAATGAGATAAGAAAATTTTAGTAAAAATTCTTGTATCATTAACTATTTTTTTTTCTTTTTTTTTACGAGGAACTTAACATGAATCCACTGATTTCCGCCGCTTCCGTTATTGCTGCTGGATTGGCCGTAGGGCTTGCTTCTATTGGACCTGGGGTAGGTCAAGGTACTGCTGCAGGCCAAGCCGTAGAGGGTATTGCGAGACAACCAGAAGCAGAGGGTAAAATACGCGGTACTTTATTGCTTAGTCTAGCTTTTATGGAAGCTTTAACAATTTACGGACTGGTCGTGGCATTAGCACTTTTATTTGCGAATCCTTTTGTTTAATCCTAGAAGTGTAAAAAGTACCTTGCATACTTTTTATAGAATTTTATTAACTTCATTTTATTAACTTAACTGGGAATTGCTCTTTGCTTCTTCAAATTATATTAACACTTTACTTCTACAATACAATGGCTTTTTGTTGAGATCCCGGTCACAGGGGGGGCTGATTTGAGGATGAAGAATTGCCGAAGCTGCTCGCCTTTTTCTATGTCCTTAGCTTAGTACAATAGAAAAGTTTTTTACTTTGTTTTGAAGTTTTTTAACAAACGCAATATTTCAACTTTGAAGTGAGACCTAAAGCGTTTTCAATAAGTT